CAAGTAAATCAGAATTATTTTTGTCTCTATTTAGATTTTTATGTCTTGGAATGGATTCATCAAAATTTTTCTTACCAACATTTTTGGGGTTTCGGTATCTTTGATTACTTTGGTGCTTACTTTTATGAACTAATGAAATACCTATGATTTGATACATAAAAAACTGGCCGTCATTTTTTACAGACAGACGGGCAGGTTCCATAATTAATATTCCCTTTTTCGTTAATTGTGTAAGATTTAAACGTCTCCTCATTATATCCAGATTCATTTCTTTCCTTTGAATATAGGAGATAGTAATTTTTCTTACATTTATGAGGCTAACCAGGAGACCATATATCTGGATATTATTCATCATTTTTTGATTCAATTGATTCAAACGTCCAGTCCATCTTAATTGCAAAGGAAAATCTCCTTTGAGGAATATTTTTAGTTTTTCGATCGATTCTAAAAAAGATTCTTCAATATTTTTTTGATTCTTTAATTCAAAATATTGTTTTGGATTGGATGGGCTAAAATTGAAAAAATCCTCAGACTCCTCTTGCTTTCCCTTGATATTTTGATTTTCACTAAAATTTGGATTTATATTCAAATTAAAAAGAAGTAAGTTGCTTGGGATAAACCAAGGTTTCTCTTTATATTTATGATAAAGTATCACAAACTCTGGAAAGAAAAAAAAATTTGGATTCGATATGAGGCGATTTAAGATTAAGAATTTTTCATTCATTCCCATCCAATCAAAAGACATTCCCATCCAATCAAAAAATACCTTTTTGTAATTGATTTCGGAATTTGAATCAATCGGAAGATAAAAAAAACCATTATTATGAATTTTATCCCTTATTTGGATTTGGTCCTTATTAGGTTCAATCTGAATATTTGTATTCAATTTCCAACCGAAATATTTTCTATCTGTATTTTTTTCCATAAATATAATATTCCTTTTTACTAGATCATTATTGATAGGAATATTTTTGAGTATGTTAACAACTTTTTCTTTATTTCTGGTGGAATTTTCTTTCTTATTATTTGTTTCTAATGATAATCTATAAATATAGGATTTCTTCTTAGTTTCAGAATGAATATATTTATATGATAAACGATCATATCTATAGTTTTTTTGAACGTTTTCTTCTTTATTTGGTAATAAATAGACTTTCGAATTTTGTTTTTTTTTGTAATCAAATAATGGGTCTTTTTCATAGGAACACCATTTATTTAGATCCTTTTTTTGAGACGGCTGGCAGTTATTTTTTACATTTCGCCATTTTTGTGGGACTAATCTAGACCATGTAATCTGAGATAAATCATATTGATAATGACCTCTTAACCAGTTTTTCCATGGATTCATTCCAGAATTTGGAAGTTTCTTATGTCTTACTTCGGAATCAAATATTCCTTGTCTTCCAAAAAGATCCTTTATCTCATTCTTAAGAAAAAAAGACGGTCCATTATACTGAAGAATAGATCTTAACTTATTGAAGTTAATAACCTGGGTTTGTGATAATTTGAAAAATACATATTTTTGTGACAAGTAAGATAAATCAAAAAAAATATGTGACTTCTGCTTACTATGGATAAGATTATCAAAAGCCTTTTTTATAGTCATAGTCGAAATAAAGTCAATTTTATTTTGTTTTGTTTTATTAATCTTTTCTTGATTTGTTTCGTTATTATCAATGTATTTATCAATACTTTTTTTTGTTGATTCCATACAAAGTTGTAGAGCGGTTCCGCGCATATTAATGATACATAGAAGGATATCTATGTACATTTTTTCAATGAAATTTTTCACTATTAATTCAATATTTTTTATTTTCAATATTTTCCAAATTTTTGGGGGTGATTCTCCATTATTATTTTTCTTTTTTTTTATTCCCGGCCTTACTTTTTTTTTTTTTTTTATGATTTCTATTTGATTTCTGATTGTGTTTATTCTATCGATTCTATGTTTCATTTCTTCTTCTGCCTGTGAATAATTTGTCAAACCTGTAGATCGATTTTGACTAAGTGATTCATCAATGATCTGATTGCTTATTATAGAATACTTTTCTATTTCAGTTTCATTTGATTCATATATTTCTCTCGATATAAATAATGGAATTTTCTTTCCTTTTAAAAGTTCTTTTAGTATTTGTTTTACAAATAAAAAAGCATTGGCTTCTTTTTTTTTTATTTTTTTTAAAGCTCTTCGAACTCTAAAATTGAATTTTCTGATTTCGACTTTATAGTCTATATCTTTAAAAATGGGTTCAAAAAAGGAAGGTGTTTTTCGCGGAGGACCAAAAGGATATTCCGTTTCCATTCCCAAAACTGTTAAAAAACAAGAATCAAAATCATCTTGTTGCTTTCGATCTCTATTAGAGAGTCGTATCTTAGATCTGTGCCAAGGTTTCAAATGAAAAGGATATAGGATTTTTATCTGAAAACCTTCTCTTAACCAATTTTTAGGAAATTCTGTTTTGGAGAATTGAAGACCATTATAGCTGCACTTTAAATAAAT